ACCCATCGTAAAAAAGAACTAAAAAAAGGAATATTTTTTTGGAATGCTCAGTCGTAAGGGACGTCTTTTTCGGTTTTAAGAGAAAAGTAAAATCTTATCTACCGAATCATTGTACATTTCAATTGGAATTAGGAATTCCATGTACAAATACAAGCGGTCCTTAACTACTTACATATATATTATATCGGATCATATATGGATTACCATTAGACATTACAATAAATAATACAATAAATAAAAAGAATAAAGAAGGAGAATTTCAAATGCGAGATCTAAAAACATATCTTTCCGTGGCACCGGTACTAAGTACTCTATGGTTTGGGGCTTTAGCAGGTCTTTTGATAGAGATCAACCGTTTATTTCCGGATGCGTTGATATTCCCTTTTTTTTCATTCTAGTTATTGACATGGGAAGAGGTGAAGAAGATTAGAGAAAAAATCAAAAGATTTGTGACTAATCCCTCCCCCTCTTTTCTTTTTTTTTTTTTTAGAGAAAAATTCGATACAAGATACAATAAGTAGAAGTATAATAAAGAAAGGAGGAAAGAGAAATAAAAAAGTAGATTCAACCTCGGCGCAATTCGAGTTGAGTCTCCAATTCCATTTAGAAATAATATTGTGAGAACAGAAATGTGTCTAGGGCAAGAAGATCATACAAGATCTTTTAATGAAATACTGTACATTGAATCGAATTCGATTCAAAATATACCTAAATATTAGTTTGTTGTTTTACTTCTTATTTTTTTTTATTTCTTTTTTTTTTCGCGGAAAGTATAAGAGTTGGTTGAATCAAAAACGCAAAGGAGGTTCATGGCCAAGGGTAAAGATGTCCGAGTAAGGGTTATTTTAGAATGTACCAACTGTGTTCGAAACGGTATTAATAAGGAATCAAGGGGTCTTTCCAGATATATTACTCAAAAGAATCGACACAATACGCCTAGTCGATTGGAATTGAGAAAATTCTGTCCCTATTGTTACAAACATACGATTCACGGGGAGATAAAGAAATAACTCGAATCAAGTACTTGCGTGTCACTCTTACAAGGAACATGAAAAGGACATATTCTAGATATACCATATTATTCTATATATTCTAGTTAACATAATTTAAATAACTAAAAAAAAAGCCAAATCCTATATTTTGAATTCGAAATCTTTTTGGATCAGATTGAAATAGGATTTTTGAGGAACAAGAAATAACCAAACCATGGAAAAATCTAAGCGACTTTTTCTTAAATCCAAGCGATCTTTTCGTCGGCGTTTGCCCCCGATCCAATCGGGGGATCGAATTGATTATAGAAACATGAGTTTAATTAGTCGATTTATTAGTGAACAAGGAAAAATATTATCTAGACGGGTAAATAGATTAACTTTAAAACAACAACGATTAATTACTATTGCTATAAAACAAGCTCGTATTTTATCTTTGTTACCTTTTCTTAATAATGAGAAACAATTTGAAAGAAGCGAGTCGACCGTCGGAACTACTGGTCTTAGAACCATAAATAAATAAAAAAAAGTAGACTTACTTTACTCCTCAATTGAATCAAAATTCAAATCCGAACTCTGATATTTTGTTCGAAAAATCGTAAGAAAAAAAATTGGGGAAGAAGAATAAATCTTTTTTTATTGGATATTGGACATATTCGCTCATTTTATTTTGAGCGACTTTATCATATTCTCTTTATCATACTAATTTCTACTCTATCTTCCCGGAGTTCATTCTCCAGTGAACTCCATTTAAAATATTCTGACGAATTCCTTACAATTTCCTTTTTTTTTTTTTTATTTTATGATCTCATTAGAAATCATATAAAGACAATTCCTATTTAATATAGCTATTTGTGCAAGTATTTTACGATTAAGAAGCAACTGTCTCTTGTACAGATTGTGTATTAATCTACTATAACTATAGGATACTCTATTCTCGCGAATTACTGCATTTATCCGAGTGATCCACAAACGACGAAAATCTCTCTTTTTCTTATCTCTATCTCGATGAGACGAAACCAAAGATCTTATTTTCTGTTGAATAATTGTTCGAGTAAGTCTTGAACGAGACCCCCGAAAGCTTGATGCAAATAAACGAATTTTTGTTCTACGTCTCCGAGCTCTATATCCTCGTCTAATTCTAGTCATTGAATAAATGAAACTTTCATGAATAACTAATTGATTTCCTTTCTTTCAGTTATTCTTTTTCTAGTTTATTAATAACAAAACGGATTCTTCCAATGTATAAAATGAAAATTCCAATGGCTTTTGCTACTATAACCTTCCCGACCACGATTTGTCTTTTTTTCTTGGCATTTCACCTCGAAACGAGTATTGATACTAGAACAGAAAAAAGTAATAAATAGAAATGAATAACGAAATAGTGGATTCCATCGTTTCTATGGTTATGTCTTAAACGGTGAGGTCCTCTCTATACACCGGAGTCCCTTACTTCATTTAACCAATGCTATTAACAACTTGTACAGTTCACATTCTTTGGCTCTACCCATGAATTATCTAGTAATAGATCTTTCACAACGAGATCTACATATACAGTAACGGTATTTAATTATGAAGATTGGCTGGGGTAGCTGACCCTCTTAGTCCGTTTTTGCAAGAGTATAGGCATAAGATTTCGGCTTTGAAAATAGGATTTCCCCGCTTAATGGATAACTATTTGTTACCAATGAGGAATTTTTTCTCATCGGAAACCATAAATTTCATCTACAATAGAAGAGATCTTTTTTTTTTAGTTTTCGATATATAGATAGTGAACGGCCTTCTTCCTTCCATTTTATACTATTCACTAGTACTGATCATTGATACTGGAAAATTTCTTTCCCTTTTTTATACCAACGGTGATCTGAACGAGTCGCACATACACCCTAGTACATGTTCCTCGACGCTGAGGACATCCCCCCAGGGCAGGAGATTTCGTGACATTTCTGATTGGCTGTCTTGTGTTTCTAATAAGTTGTTTAATAGTTGGCATGTTGAATGGTATACATAATAAATTGGCTGGTTTAGATCGATCCTAACCGAATGATTATGAATTACTTCTCTATTTAATAGATGAATAGAATATTATTAAACCCGATAATAAGTAAGAAGAGAAAATATCAAATCGGTGATTTGCGTAAACTTATTTCTATTTTTTTTATTCAATCGCTACAAGATCAACAATTCCATGAGCTTGGGCTTCTGTTGCTGACATAAAAACATCCCTTTCCATATCTTCGGATACAACCCATAAGGGTTTGCCCGTTCTTTGTACATAAACTCTTGTGATGGTTTCACGCAGTTTCAGTAGTTCTTCCGCTTCCAGGATAAATTCTCCCGTTTGTGCCTCATAAAAAGAACTCGCAGGTTGATGTATCATTACCCTGATAATATAACAAATGGTTCCTCTATCTCGCATGATGAGGTGAGGAAAAGAGATAAAGAATAATAAAAAGATAGAATTGAGCAACCGTACAGGCATCCTTTGTGCATTGCATACGGCTATACAATGGAATTCACTTTACCTTCTATTTCCATCGAAGAAAGAAAAAAAAATATAGGGTTTATCCGATTCAGATCGGCAAATGATCCAATTACCATCCTTCCTTTCGAAGCAGTTCAAAAATACTATGATGGCTCCGTTGCTTTTTATATATTTATCTCGTCTGTGATTCAGCAATCCCAAAGTTTCTTTTTTTTTTTTTCGTACTCTTTCATAACAATAACATAAATATTGTTAAAAGTTTTCTGTTGTGAAAACAAACAAGTTTGTGACGCTGAAATGGTAATGGTCACCGGTAAATAAGATAAAATTGAGAATACCCCTTTATTTTATACTAATTTCATACTACTCTTTCGATATATAATCCAATGTTTTGAAATACAAATTTCTTATATCGAATTCGAAGTGCCATGCTATTATTACTTAATATTCCTATTTCATATGGCGAAGGCATAGTCTTTTTTTTTGTTCGTAAAAAACTCATTGGCGCCAAGCGTGAGGGAATGCTAGACGTTTGGTAATCTCTCCGCCGACCAAGATAAAAGATCCCATTGAAGCAGCTAATCCCATGCATATTGTATGCACGTCGGGTTGCACAAATTGCATAGTATCATAAATAGCTACTCCGGGGATTACCCATCCGCCAGGAGAGTTTATAAAAAAATACAGATCCTTGTTATCATTCTCTATACTGAGATATACCATAAGACCAATAAGTTGATTCGAGATCTCGCTATCAACCTCTTGGCCTAAAAAAAGTAATCTTTCTCGATAAAGTCGGTTGATTAGGATAAAATTTGTATCCCCTAAGAGCCGTACATGCACCTTTTGATGCATACGGTTCAACAAAAATTGCGAAAAAAAAAAGAATCAATGTGTAGATTCCAGCCCTCTTTCTTTTTTTTTCTCATAGGGGGCCCTTTTCTAATCTAATTTTTGAATTGCTTTATGAAGCGGTTTTTTTTCTTCCACTTTTCAAGAAAAGAAAGATGAGTTTTGGTTTTGTCCCCTTTCCCTCCACAAAAAATCCATTAAACTTATCAAATAAACTTCTCATTGATGTATTGTTTCATCGAGATCTAATCCAAATCACGATGTCATTTTCTTGTTCCTGAATGGGCCTTTTTTCAATTCTTTTAGGTTTATGCTCTACTCCGAGTAAAAAAAATCTGCCCGATTTTGATTTGCACATATAGGACAAATGATACTAATACTACGTCTTTTTCCTACGACTTACTTCTTTTTCAATTCAATTCATGCCTTCTGCCGATGCCAAATATTCGACGTATTTATCATATTACTCGCTTGATTAAAAGTTTAAGATTACTCTCTTATTATATAAAAAAAAAGATTTGATGATCTATAATATAAGTAGTAGTAATCATAAATATATTACCAATTGGGTTTTTTCTAAACGGAGTCTGAATACTTCATTTTATTGGTCCAACCATAAATTATTCTCTAGGCTTTTCTAATTGATAATAGAAATTTGAATACCCAAAATAAGG